CAACACACTACATGTTCCATTTTTCCATAGAAATGTGAACGTTCAAGAAAGGCTACAGAAGATGTTGATCGTAAATAACAGGATTGTTTACGAAGAAAAACCAATAAAAATTCACATTCAGATACATAAGAATTGTAGAGGAACCAAAATAGTCTTTTATTTTCTTTTGAAAAAACATAAATAGTTTTATTATTCTGAATAAAACTATTCAGATTATGATATTTATGTAAAAAGAATCGCAATAAATGTAAAGAAGGAACATCTTGAATCCAGTATTGAAGGATTTGAACCAAAATTTCCAAATGGATAGGATGGGGTATTAATAGATCTGACACATTATTTAAATGAGATAATTTATCCTCTAAAAAAGGAAATATTGAATGAATAGATCGTAAATTCTGAGATTTTGGTATTTCTTTTTCTTCGGGGGAAGATACTAATCGCAGCGAGAATGGAATTTCCACAATGACTGAAAAACCCTCTGATACTATTTGGGAATAAAAAAAATGAGAATAAAAATAATTGATGTGCCCACGGAGTCCATTTTGGTTAGAATCATTAACCGAATAAATCAAAAAATTCTGTTGATACATTCGAGTAATTAAACGTTTTATAAGTACTAAACTAGATTTATTGTCATAACCAATAAATTCTATGGGTTCATAAGAAATTGAACCTTTTAAACCATCATCATAAGCAAGTGTGTAAATAAACTCCTGCAAGAGAAGCGGATATAGGAAGTGTTGTTGCGGAGATCTAGCTTTTTTGAAATACCCTTGTAATTCTTCCATTTAAATTTTGACTTGAAACAGAGACATAGGACAAGAGGCATTTTTGGGGTTATAAAATAATACATAGTGCAATATGGTCCGAACAGGGTCTATAATTATGTAGATATAATACTTACAGTATATATAGTAAGAATAGTAAGAACCTATACCCCGGAGACCTAGAATCCAATCAACAGGATCTCTTTCCTCTCCTTTTCTATACAATGGGTTTTCCTTCGTTAAAATTACAAGAGAGTAAAAAATCCTTTATTTTTGCAACCCGATCGCTCTTTTGATTTTGGAAAAATTTTGATTCTCTTTACTTTATCAGTATACTGTTTCTTCTACACATCCGTTTCCAACCTTTAAATAGAGAATAGTTAGGATTTATTTCATAAAATAAATAAAAAGAATCAATTATTCACTCGCGGAAAACCCTTTTTCTGCACTGGCACTAATCTATTTTTAACATCTAATTAGATCGGGTCATTATTCCAATTTAATATTTAATAATATAAGCTCGTTGCTTTTTGTTTTACCAAAATTAGGCCTAAAAGACTCTATCCATTTATTCACTAGACCCAACTGTAAATATGAATTTCCTTTGTCTCCTTCCAAAAATAACATATATAAAATATATTACAGTTAAGTAAGGATAAATTAAAAGTTCTATTTTTATAAAAATTATTACGACATGCTGTTTTTTCCTTCATTACCTTTTAGGATCAGTCGTGGTCTTATATAGACTCTACCAATAGTCTGGACGAATTCGTTGCTTCATCCAAATGTGTAAAAGATCATAGTCGCACTTAAAAGCCGAGTACTCTACCGTTGAGTTAGCAACCCGAATTGCAGACACGATAAAAAAAAAAAAAAAAAAATGGGATTGATTGCAATATTGCAATACAGGATTCCACCAAAATAAAAACATTGAACTAGCAACAAATCAAATTAAAGTAAAATTTTTTTAATCAATTATAAACACCAATCCACTAAATATAAGTAGAATTGGATTAAAAACACTTGATCCATTCCATTTTTTTTATACGTCTTGTATGACAGTAAATTAAGTAAACACATCATTTAACTTTTGACTAAGGATAAAGCGAAGAAAAAAGCAATATGGGGCAGGAATAAACAAATCTATTAATTTATCTACGATCGAATTATATTTGTTCGGTACGCCATTGTCAATATGAATAGAATGCTGATAAAAAAATTCTTAATAAATCAAATTAAGGCCTTGTGTTGGATTGGCACAATATAAGTAAGAAAAGAAATTTTAATGCAAAAATAAATAAAGGCAGAGTATAGAAAAATATCGAGTTGATTCAATCAATAGAGGTACAATAACCTAAATTGACCCCGTCTTTGTCGGTAAATTCCAACAATAAAAAATAAATTATAATAAGTGAGCAAAAAAAGAACAAACAAATTCTGGAGAAATAATTACACAAAGATAGATGCTAGGACCCTCTCTTTTTTATTAAAAATTTTTTGACTTTAATTTTAATTTTTTAATTAAATTAACAGTTAATCCAATATTCCTTCTTTAAATAATTCCGCCTTCCTTAAAATATCATGAACAGTTACTGTGGGTTGAGCGCCATTTTCAAGGAAATATAGAATAGCGGGAACATTTGAATAGGTTTGATTCTTTATCGGATCATAAAAACCTACCTTTCGAAGATCTCTTCCTTCTCTTCGGGATCGAACATCAATTGCAACGATTCGATAGATGGCTCATCGGGATAGATGTAGATAAACAATGCCCCCCCTAGAAACGTATAGGAGGTTTTATCCTCATACGGCTCGAGAAAAAATGATTCTAATTTCTGTATATAACGGCAACTATATACTATATAATTATATAATTATATCAAATAATGAATAAATAATGAATTAGACTATGATTAAAGTAGTTTTTTCTTCCTCTTTCCTTAAAAATTTCCTTAAAAAAAGAGATCTCATTCGTACTCATAACTCAAGTTGGTTAATTCTGAGGAAATCCTTAGATATTTATTGAGCCGTCTCTAACCTCTTTTGTTTGTCTCGTCTCAAATCAATTTTTATTCCGCATTTTATTTTGATCCAATTGTTGAGACAATTGAAAATAGTGTTTTCTTGTTCCGGAATCCTTTATCCTTGTTTTGTGAAATCATTGGGTTTAGACATTACTTCGGCGATACTTACTCCTTTCAAAAAGATAGCAACATACCTTTTGCTTTTTTCATATTTCTTTCTATAGAAAGAAATATGAGAGATTGATTCCCTTGTGATACACTTTATGATCGAAATAGTTTTACGAATTCCGACAAATCTTACTTACTTTTTTTATTTTAAACTTGTTTAAATTTTAACCCTTTTCAATTTATATATGGAGGATATACTTACAAAGTTGGTTCAACTTATTGATTTTTAGTGTCACTAACCCTAGATTCTTCCCCCGGTAAATGACTCAATACTTTCTGCTCGAGCTTCATCATGTACTTTTTTTTAGATTAGAACCCAACACAAATTAGGTTCCTAGTAAAACAGAACAAACTATGTCGAGCCAAGAGCATCTTCATTCGTATAGAAAATGGCGGATGTAAAAATCCACAGTAAATCATGTCCTTCAAGTCGCACGTTGCTTTCTACCACATCGTTTCAAACGAAGTTTTACCATAACATTTCTCTAATTTAATTTCAAAACCGATATGGAATTGATTCAATATGAAATCATGAATAGTCATTGGATCAACTGATATGTATTAGGATATTTTTATATAATATGTATTATGATATATCATATGGTCGGCCAATATGCTTTCTATTTTATATCCATTTTATTAATATCTATTATATTATAATAGATATTATCTATTTAATCTATTTAATATATATAATATTATATATAGATATAGTATTTTCCTTTCCTTACTTTCTGTAAAGGGCTCACTCAGCAAAGATTCCATTTTTAACTCCATATCATATGAATATAATGAAATACAATACATAATATATATAAATATATATAATATAAAATTCTAAAATTAATTTTCCCAATTCCAGAATAAAATATATTTTTAATCAAATAAAAATAAACTATTCCAATGACCCATGAAGGTTGGAAAGTTTATCGATAATATATAAATTTATCACACTTTTTCGAGTAACAAAGCAAAGATTTATATCATAAAAATTGAAGTTAAAAAATCATAATCATAGGAAGTCTTTTCGTATCTACCATAGAATTGACGTAAAGGTTCTTGGCTTGAACTTGAACCTGAAATAAAGCAAAATCAAAATCCGTATAAAATGAAAAGCTTTATGCCTTACTTAGTATATTGCAAGTCAAATGTAGAATGTAGAATTAGGCTACACCATTTTTTTTTTTTTTTTTACTTTAGGTTTTGGAGAAGAGAATAGAGACCCTTCAAGGAACTAACTTTAATATGAACTTCATATTTATCTGAATAGTAGGAGTATCGCCTATAATATGAATGATGAATAATTAACCCAAAAATTCTTGATTCTGAGGGTCTGGGACGGAAGGATTCGAACCTCCGAGTAACGGGACCAAAACCCGTTGCCTTACCGCTTGGCCACGCCCCATTTATATTTCTATTCAACATTAATAAATACTAATATAATATTAATATTGGTTATTCGTCAATTCTAGTATGTAATATATTGTTGCTAGGCTTCTATACATGGAGAAATTGAATAAAAAATTAATTGATCATTACATGGAATTCAATTAAGATATTGTATGAAAGTAAAATTCTTTGTATTCTCGTTTGAGAATTGAAAGAGGGTTTTTGATTTGGGAGAGTTCAAAAAAAGAAGGATTTTTTGGCCTGCCTTTTTCATTTTTACCTTATATTATAAAAATGACCCAATCAAAATCAAATTATCTAATCTACAAGAACGAAATTTTTGTTATGCTTAATATCTTTAGTTTAATCTGTATCTGTCTTAATTCTATCCCTTATTTGAGTTCGAGTAGTTTTTTCTTCGTCAAATTGCCCGAGGCTTATGCTTTTTTCAATCCACTCATAGACATTATGCCTATTATACCTCTATTCTTTTTTCTCTTAGCCTTTGTTTGGCAAGCTGCTGTAAGTTTTCGATGAAATTGTTAATATTCTCCGAAATTCATGATTTTTTGAAAAAAAAAACACTTTATTTTTCAGTTTGAGATAGGTCATATGTCAAAATAGCATATGCGGTACAAAAAAAAATAGG